CTCTTCCTCTTCCTCTTCCTCTTCAAGCTCATCCTCTTCATCTTGAAGCAGCTCATCCTCTTCATCTTGAAGCAGCTCATCCTCTTCATCTTGAAGCAGCTCATCCTCTTCATCTTGAAGCTGATCCTCTTCCTCTTGAATCTCATCCTCTTCATATTGAAGCTCATCCTCTTCATCTTGAAGCTCATCCTCTTCATCTTCATCACAATCCAATAGAAAGTCCCAAGGGCGCCATATTCTAGGAGCCCAAACTATGTGATTGAATAATTCCTCCTCCATCTGTTGCGGGTCGAGGACTCCTTCCCCTTCTTCAAACTCCGATTCGTATTTTTGATAGATAAATCTCTTAATATCTAAGGGATTCCTTGGTTTGGGCCGAAGAAGCAATGTCACTCGATCATTATCAAACTGACTGGAATCTTTTTCTGTCCCTTCTACTTCCTCTTTTTCTGTCCCTTCTACTTCCTCTTCTGTCCCTTCTACTTCATCATCTGTCCCTTCTACTTCCTCTTTTTCTGTCCTTTCTACTTCCTCTTCTGTCCCTTCTACTTCCTCTTTTTCTGTCCCTTCTACTTCCTCTTTTTCTGTCCCTTCTACTTCCTCATCTGTCCCTTCTACTTCCTCATCTGTCCCTTCTACTTCCTCTTCTGTCCCTTCTACTTCCTCTTCTGTCCCTTCTACTTCATCATTATCAAACTGACTGCAATATTTTTCTGTCGGCGAGGATCCCATCATAGCGCCTTCTAACTCTAATAGGCCATGAACTAGATCAGATAGTCCATGAACTAGATCAGACTCGTTCTCAATGAGTCCATAAGAAGCGATCCAACTTTTTTCATCGGGTCCAGGGGGAGACAAAAGGTCTTGAGCGATCGATCCGGCAGAACAACTCAAAAGATAAAGAAGTATCGTTAATTTCTTCAGGCTCGTTCCAAGTTCGAAGTACCATTTGTACAAAGAAGAATCCGCTCCGTCACATGAGTTCATCTTGAGATAGATAGATATAGGATCTATGGGGGAATTCCTTAGAAGTACAGTTTGTACAACAGCCCTTCCTATCTGATAGAAAAGGATCCCCTGCTCCTGAACCGGTTTTACTTCGGCTCGCAAATCCCAAGTTTTTCTATGAAGAGCATATCTAATTGTAGTAGTGTCTATAATTGATTTCTTCTGTGTAATACTAATCGCTAGGGCATCGTTGGTAAGTCCTACAAGATCTGGTACACTGGGACCCAAGGTTGTGCACTCGAATCCATTAGGATGGAACATTTTATTTTCCAAGTGAAATCCCCTAGTATATGAAAGGGTGAAAAGGCACTTTCGTTGTTCTGGAAGAAGAAGCCTTCGCATCTTAATGCATGTATTTAATTTATCCGGACCTATTAGAGCGGGATCCACTTTTTGGGGAATATCAGTCGAAGCAATAACAAGAATATCATTTTTAGTGGAACCTCTTTCACAATCCCCGGAGAGATGGTTCACTAATAGACCGAGGGATAAGTAATCCGACTCATTCGAATCCAGCTCATCAATGTTTGGAATCCATATTATGCAAGGAGACATTGCTTTTGCTAATTCGAATTGAAGGGTGATATAAAATTCGTCTATTTCGTCGTCCAGCATCTGATACACAAGTGGCACATTCGTCCCAGTAGTTAGCAACTCCGTCATCTCGCTATCAGCAAAATCTTCCATATCACCAGGCTCATAATCGTCCATATCACCAGGCTCATAATCGTCACTGTCACGATCCTCATAATCGTCACTCTCACGGTCAAAAAAATCAAAAAAACTGTCCTCGTAATCGTCCGCCTCGTCACCATACTCATCATAAAAGCCACTCTCGTCAATATCAAAACCGTTAGGAATCTTGTTACGCATGTGCTTGTTCAGCAATACTGTAATGCAAGGAACATAGGAGTTTGTCGCTAGGTATTTGACCAAATAGGATCGTCCAGTTCCTATAGAACCTATCATTAAAATACCCCCAGAGGGGGATAGGGCTAAGCGGAGCGAAAAGGGTTTTCCATGAGATGCGAAATTCAAACTATTAGCCCCGCACGCGTTTTGTGAATAAGCGATTGTCTGATAATGAGCAAGGAATATCCGTCTTTCTGCTACACAGGATGTATTGCACTCATAATTCATTAGATCCTTTTTCTGAATGTCAACTAAGTGTTGTAAGTAAATTGCTCCCGGTCGTTCAACCATTTGATAAGCAGAGCCATTCGTTAATAAAGGATCACTATGAGTCAAACTCAATAGAATTTGATCAATCCTTTTTTCTCTCGTTAAGGCGGAAAACGGAACCAAGATTTCTCTTTCTTTATCCTCAATCGCATCACAGTTCCCGATCCAGGATTCTATTTTATCGTCAATCAAAGAACAAGGACCGTTCACATTTTCTATTATTTGATCATAACGATAACGTTGACCAGAACAGAGAGAAGAGAAATCCCCTAGCTCTGTTATCAATGAATGGAGCTCTTTACTTGTATGACTTAGATGTCTCGTATTTTTCAAAAAAGCGATTCGATTGATGGGATTTGGTGTGATACTGAGGAGATCGAAGAGATGGATACGAAAAGATTTGCGCCCAACCCGTGGCATCTTGCCGCTAGAGGCAGACACCCATAGTGCTTCTAGATAATATACTAATTTGTCCAGAGCAACTAGAAAGAGCTTCTTTAAAGAATGCTCTTCGGGGGACATATCCAGAAGTGTTCGCAACTCCACGATGTATGATGGAATCATCAAAGATTGGGCCCTTGCGAAATCTCTCTGTAACTCACTAAAGGCTCCTCGGGAAAAAAAGATAAGGTGTGAAAAAAGGAGATATCCAGCAACAAGAAAAAGGAAAAGGGTTAAATAGAGGAGCTCCCGAACATTTGACCATCTCGGATCTGTCGATATCAATGTTGACTCATTATTTCGATGAATCCTTTCTTGATACGGAAGAAGCTTATGGAAACACTTACTCGAAATCTCATCACTTATCCGATTCCATTGTGCAAGACACAATTTTTCCTGAAGAATTCGCCATGATGTTCCGCATGGATCAGATATAGCATGACAAATGGATACAAATTTTGGACTGCTCCTTAGTAGCGGCACTAGGTATGATAACCAAGTATCTAAAAACATCAACTTTAGCAAATTGTACCCTGTCAAGGTAAGGCTAAATGGTATACGTGTTTTGAATAGATTCCAGTTTGAGAGAATTGAAGAAACCCTATCTCCTTGCAAGGCTCTATCCATCTGCACTTTCTCAACCCATTGCTTTAGATAAAGACTCTGTTTTTTCTTTTTCCTCTTTTCGGATGAGAAACCTTTCCATTTCTCAGAATGACTCAAACCCATGTTTGAATTGAAATTGAGATACTGATACAAGTTCTTCCCTTCTGAATCAGATAGATTCATATCTGAAAGAGGTTGACAATAAGTTCTTTCAAAATTGACTATCTGTCCCTCTGTTAGAGGTGTTCCAGAAATGTCTGCGATCGAGTAAATAGCTCTACGAACTAATGGATCAGATCGCATTGCAAGGTGTAAATATTTGTAAAAGTTATACCTTTCGTCACCACTTTGTGGAAAATCCTTAGGTATGAATATGTTAGATACCTGTGACTCGATTGGTGAAATAGTATCTCTCTCCAAAAAATCATGTTTTTTTTTGTCGCCGCACAAAGAAAATTTTGTGTTGCGAATGAACAAGATATTGAGGAATTGTCCATACGTAAAATCCAAATTCTTGATACGGGCCCTTTCCACATAAAAGGGGAAGCTTTTGTTACAAAAGAAGCCGAAGTCATGTGGATTATTCAAGAATCGAAGTCGATTTGCTTTATAAAAAGAAGATATCAATGAACTTCTATGAAATGGTTTCACGGGATTCAACCAATTGTCTTGATCGTGGGATATCATTGAGAAATAGGAATCCAAAGATTTCCCGCGATTATTTCTAGTATGGAATGAGTCAATCATCCCCTCTGGTTTCTTATTGAACAATAATTTCGATTTTTGGGAAGTCTCATGATCATCGAATAAGAATGGGTTCAATTTTTTCAAATAAACGAGTTGAAGACCTATTGATTCTAAGAACTGCTTGCCGAGTCGATCATTCGGACCTTTCAATTCAGAGACGCGGATCTCGCACCTCTGAAAGGGGGGGGGATTCCCGAAACTCACAAAGAAAAAAGGAAGTGAGTTAGACAAAAAAAGAAGTAACTTGGAGAAAACGAAAGGAAGGAACTTATACAAATCGTTTTTGTCGATAACCTCAGACCGATCACTCCAATATTGGTTAATACGTGATCGATATCGATCAATACGTGATCGATATCGATCAATAGGTAATCGATATCGATCGAAGACCACTTGAAAACGGCTCTTCTGCTCAGAAACGAAATGTTCCAAATGTTCCTGGAAATTCTTGCTCCCATTGGACCATTTGTATCTATATGCATTAGGATCCCGATTCACGGATCTCTCGGTTCGAGAAATCAAAATAAGAGGATCGGACCCTTTCTTTTGACTCTTTTTCAAATTCGATAAATGTTGGTTGATCGTATATTTCATAAAAGTTCTATGATTCAGAGTATCATTTCCTATTTGATCCCTTTGAATTCCATATTCGAAGTTGCGATCGGATCGATTCATTAAAAAGAATCGATTCAATACATTTCTTATGTACCCATGGGTGCTATATTGGATTTGAATCAGATTTCGGATCCATCTATATTGATTGACTGCCTCCACGATGTTGTTGCTAGCAAATACCACTATTTTTGGTTTTGGATCTTCCAAATCATTCCCGCAGGAGATCTGGACCCACCTTTTTCTGATCCTTCGATAAAAGGATTCATTCTCTTCGTAAAAAACAGGAGGTAGAACCAATAAAGATTTCTTTTTCGATTCATCCCTGGAGTTGAATACCTCAGCCAAGAATTGTTTTTGATCCAATACGGAAGAATCAATAGAAAAGGCAAATCCCTTATGAT